CGCTTGCCATGTAAAAGACCCAGGCACTTATATATTTACCTTGGTTGGAGTAAGGATTTGAGTATTGGAAGTAGAAAAATTTTGCACTAATATCTAGGAGGGGGCGTGTTTAAAACGGTGGTATATATTTAAGGAGGGGGGGGGGAAAGGTGGAGCAGAGGCATGGTGAAATGCAGTATAATGAATATGTCCTGTGACCATTGACTGTAATGCCCATGCCTACCATTATGGGGATGCTCAAGATGCAGTTAAGTCCAGCTACAATTCATGCTCCGGGTCAGGGCCTCAGACGGCCATAGCTGAGTCCAAGCATCCCCAAAAGTTAAAAAATACCAAATGTATGACAGCACAGTTATGTGTGAGCATGGGCTGATTAGCCACTAGTCCATCGAGATGTCTTATTTAAGGGGGAAGAGTGGGCGATTTTAGATGAGATGGCCCTGAAGAAAGAACCAGATGTCTGATAAAATTCATTAAATAGCTACCCCCACAATTAATGGGCCCGGAGCGAGAAGAGGGATCCCTGCCAAGCGGGTTGCTGGTTTCACGCGGCATGGTCGACAAGCTCGTGATCTAGTGGACGGGATATGCATGTTGGCAAGAATGGATTTGACCTCATGTACTATGTACGAACATGCAGTAAAATGTACCATGTACTGTTGATGAAGATACTGTACATGCTTATATGCGTGTGGAAAATCGTTTAATGTACTATATACATATTATGTTCTTGCTACATTAATACTAATGTACATGCTTATATGCGTGTGGAAAATCGTTTAATGTACTATATACATATTATGTTCTTGCTACATTAATACTAATGTACATGCTTATATGCGTGTGGAAAATCGTTTAATGTACTGCATACATATTATGTTCTTGCTACACTGATGCCATGTACGTGCATGTGAAGTAGACCATAAAATGTAGTGTACGTATGCCGTGTTTATATTAGGTTAGTACTACATGTATGTGGGGTAAATATATAATAAACTGTGTGAAGGCTATATGTTTGCATTATATGGGTGTTAGTAAATATATTTATGTGTATAGGCGAGTGGTGTAGTGTGCTTGCATGCGTGTGACGTTGTGTGGTGTTAGCGTTTGTGTGGGTATTTAAATTGGGTTAGGATTGGGGTGTTTTTGTACGTGTGGGTTGTTGGCATGTGTGTAAGCTTGTGGAGTGGGAAGTTCGTGTTGTATATTTGAAATTTTTAGTAAATTTAATACTGGGGAGGCTCTTAATATTTTTGGGGATATACCAATAGATATGGTTAATAGTGGTTCAGGGAATAGTTTAAGTAGAATTTCAGCTTTGGGTGCTGATAGTGAGGCTATGGCTTCTTCCTTGAGTCTTAGGGAGATTGGTTGTTCTCCTTTTCTGGTTTACAAGACCAGTGTATTAATTATACTACAAAGACTTGCCTTCATTTTAGGAGGTTGTTTTCAATGGTGCTAGCTGCTGGTATTATTACTAGGATGGTGAGGAAATATATGATAGATGCTAGTTGTCCAATAATAATGTAGGGATGTTCGACTGGCTGTCCTCCAATTCATGTGAGTGTTAGTAGATCTGCTACCAGGACTCAGAATATGCATTGGCTGATTGGGCGGAATATTATACTTCGTTGTTTAGATGTGTGGAGGAAAGGTACAAGTACTAAGATTAGGATTGAGAGGATTAGGGCTAGGACTCCCCCTAGTTTGTTGGGAATTGATCGTAGGATTGCGTATGCAAATAGGAAATATCATTCAGGTTTAATGTGAGGGGGTGTATTGAGTGGGTTTGCTGGGGTATAGTTGTCTGGGTCCCCGAGTAGGTCGGGTGTGAATAGTACTAGTAATATTAGGACAAGAATTAGTAGCATGGCGCCTAAGATATCTTTAATGGTGTAGTAGGGGTGGAATGGGATTTTGTCTGTGTCTGATGGAATTCCTGTGGGGTTGTTGGATCCCGTTTCGTGGAGGAAGAGCAGGTGGACTATGGCGAGGGCTGTAATGATGAATGGGAGGATGAAGTGGAAGGCGAAGAATCGGGTGAGAGTGGCTTTGTCTACTGAGAATCCCCCTCAGATTCATTCGACTAGGTTTGTGCCAATATATGGGATTGCTGAGAGAAGGTTAGTGATGACTGTTGCCCCTCAGAATGATATTTGTCCTCATGGTAGGACGTAGCCTATGAATGCTGTGGCTATTGTTGCGAATAGGAGGATTACTCCAATATTTCATGTTTCTAGAAAGGTATATGATCCATAATATAGACCTCGTCCGACATGCATAAATAGGCAGATAAAGAATATTGATGCTCCGTTTGCGTGTATGTATCGGATAATTCAGCCGTAATTTACATCTCGACAAATGTGAGCTACAGAGGAGAATGCTGTTATTGTGTCAGATGTGTAGTGTATAGCTAGGAATAGGCCTGTCAGGATCTGTAAAATTAGGCAAGTGCCTAGGAGGGATCCAAAGTTTCATCATGATGAGATATTTGGTGGGGTTGGAAGGTCAATAAATGCGTTGTTTACAATTTTTATTAATGGGTGGGTTTTTCGGATGTTGGTCATTAGTGTTCTTGTAGTTGAATAACAACGATGGTTTTTCATATCATAGGTCATGGTTAGATTCCATGCGAGAATGATGATAATATATATTGTATTTATTTTAAGTGTTATTTTTGTAATAGGTTTTGTGGGGTTTTCTTCAAAACCTTCGCCTATTTATGGGGGGTTAGGGTTAATTGTGAGTGGTGGGGCGGGATGTGGTATTGTGTTGAATTTTGGTGGGTCTTTTTTAGGTTTAATAGTTTTTTTAATTTATTTGGGGGGTATGATGGTAGTTTTTGGTTATACGACGGCTATGGCTACTGAGCAATATCCTGAGGTTTGAGTTTCTAGTAAAGTTGTTCTAGGGGCGTTTATTACTGGTTTGTTAATGGAGTTTCTTATGGTTTATTATGTATTGAAAGATAAGGAAGTAGAGGTTGTATTTAAGTTTAATGGTATAGGGGATTGGGTTATTTATGATACAGGGGATTCTGGATTTTTCAGTGAGGAGGCCATAGGGATTGCTGCTTTATACAGTTATGGTACTTGATTAGTTATTGTTACTGGTTGATCTTTGTTAATTGGTGTTGTGGTGATTATGGAAATTACTCGTGGAAATTAAATAAAATTGTGCTGACGAGGATTGTAATTAGGAAGGAAAGGAAATATAGTTTAATTAAGCCTTTTTGGTTTGTTGTTGTGGTAGCTATTTTTATTTGGGCCTGTGAGATGGTTTTTGGTAGAATAGTTTCTAGTCAGATTAGGTCTAGGAGAGAGGATGCTGATTTTTGGCTTATTGTTAAATTTATGTAGGGGGTTAAGCGGTGTATGATTGTGGGGTAGTATCCTAGTAGGTTGGAGAATTTGAATGTGTTTGATGAATAGTTGAATTTCAGGTGGTGAGTTATGTTGGCGGTTTCTAGTGCTAAAATAAAGCCTAGGGTTGTAACTGCTAGGGCGGTTATTTTTAGATAGTGGGGTATAGTAATTTGGGGAATTGTTATTGGGGGGATATTGTTGGAGATGATAAATCCTGCGAAGAGACTTCCGATTAGTAAGCGTTTGATTGAGTTAATTAGGAACGGGTTGTTTTCATTAATGTTGATGAGAGCTGGGAATCGGGGTTGTCCTAGGAGTGCGAAGAAGATAATTCGAGTACTGTAGACGGCTGTGAAGGAGGTGGCGATTAATGTTATTAAGAGGGCTCAGGCGTTGGTATATGACGTGTTGGCAGATTCAATAATTAAGTCTTTGGAATAGAATCCGGTGAGGAAAGGTATTCCTGTTAGTGCAAGGCTGCCAATAATGAGGGCTGTTGTGGTGAATGGTATAGCTTTAAATAGGCCTCCCATTTTTCGAATGTCTTGTTCGTTGTTTAGGTTGTGGATAATAGAGCCGGAGCATATGAATAGCATGGCTTTGAAGAAGGCATGGGTGCAGATGTGGAGGAATGCTAGGTAGGGCTGGTTAATTCCGATTGTTACTATTATAAGGCCAAGTTGACTGGATGTGGAGAAGGCGACGATTTTTTTAATGTCATTTTGGGTGAGAGCACATATTGCTGTAAATAGTGTGGTAATGGCTCCTAGGCATAGTATAATAGATTGGGCAAGTTTGTTATTTTCTGTTAATGGATGAAAGCGGATTAGTAGGAAAATGCCTGCTACTACTATTGTACTTGAGTGGAGTAATGCTGAGACGGGTGTTGGGCCTTCTATTGCGGAGGGTAGTCATGGGTGTAGGCCAAATTGCGCGGATTTTCCAGTTGCAGCTAGAGCTAGTCCTATCAGGGGTAAGTTTGAGTTTTCTGGTTTTAGTATAAAGATTTGTTGGAGATCTCAAGTGTTAAGGTTGATTAGGAATCATGCTATTGTTAGGATAAACCCAATGTCTCCAATGCGGTTATATAGAATTGCCTGTAAAGCTGCTGTGTTTGCGTCTGTTCGTCCATATCACCATCCGATCAGTAAGAATGATATGATTCCGACTCCTTCTCAGCCGATAAATAGTTGAAAGAGATTGTTTGCGGTGACGAGGATGAGTATTGTGATGAGAAATAGGAGTAAATATTTGAAGAATTGGTTGATGTTGGGGTCTGAGTGTATGTATCACATTGAGAATTCTATGATGGATCATGTAACGAATAGTGCTACTGGGATAAATATTACTGAAAAATAGTCTATTTTGAAGCTGAGCGATAATTTAAGGGTTTGGATGGATAGTCAATGTCAGTTTGAAATGACTATTTCTTGCCCTGTGTAAATGAATATTGTTGTGGGGACTATGCTAGTGATAAAGGCACATGAAACGACCGTTTTTACATAAAGTGGGTAGTTGGTGGATTTGTAGATATTGAGGTTGGTTATTATGATGGGTGCGGTTAATAGGGTTAGGGTGGTTAGTGCAAGAGAAGAGAACAGGTTTATTACTTTTATTTGGAGTTGCACCAATTTTTTGGTTCCTAAGACCAATGGATAACTACCATCCTTTAAAAGTTCGAAAAAGCCATGTTGTTAGGCATGGAGGCATAGAGTTAGCAGTTCTTGCATACTTTTTCGGTAAATAAGAAGGTGATGGGCTTCTATTGTTAGATTCACAATCTAACGTTTTTTTTTAAACTATATTTACAGTATAGGGGGCCAAGGATAATTTTTGGATTTAGGGATAGAAGTAGTAGTGGTAATATATGAAGTGATATGAGTGCGTTTTCTCGTGTGAAAGAAGGTAAGATGTTGTTGATGTGATGGGTATGTTTACCCCGTTGCGTTGTAATTAATATGTAGAGGGAATATAGGGCGGTGATCACTATGTTAAGTCCTATTAGAATAATTGTGATGTTAGATCATGAAAAAGCTGATATAACTACGAATAGTTCTCCAATTAGGTTAATTGTTGGGGGTAGGGCCAGATTAGTTAGGCTTGCTAGGAGTCATCAGGTAGCCATTAGTGGAAGGAGTGTTTGGAGGCCGCGGGCTAAAATTATTGTACGGCTGTGGATTCGCTCATAGTTGGAGTTTGCTAGGCAGAAAAGTATAGATGATGTAAGGCCATGGGCAATTATTAGGGCAGTGGCTCCTATGTAGCTTCAGGGTGTCTGGATAAGGATGGCGACGATAACGAGTGCTATATGACTGACGGAAGAATATGCGATAAGTGATTTCAGGTCCGTTTGACGGAGACAAATTGAGCTGGTTATGATTATGCCTCATAATGATAATATGATAAATGGATATGCTATATAGTCGGTAATTGGATTGAGGAGTAGTGTGATCCGTATCATGCCATATCCTCCTAGTTTTAGTAGGATTGCTGCAAGGACTATGGAGCCTGCAATTGGGGCTTCTACGTGGGCTTTAGGTAGTCAAAGGTGGAGTCCATATAGTGGCATTTTTACTATGAAGGCTATTATGCATGCTAATCATAAGAAGACATTGGATCAGGAGTTGGGTACTGGTTGTGCTCAGTATTGAAGGATTAGGAAGTTTAGGGACCCTACTGTGTTTTGAATATGAATTAGTGCGACTAGTAGGGGCAGGGATCCTGCTAGGGTATAAAACAAGAAGTAGAGGCCGGCGTTTAGACGCTCTGTTTGGTTTCCTCATCGAGTGATGATAATGAGTGTAGGGACTAGTGTTGCTTCAAATATAATGTAAAAGAAAATTAGTTCTGTAGCGGTAAATGTTATAATTAGGAACAGTTGTAGTAGGACTAGTATTGAGATGAAAAGTTTTTTCCGGGTTGGGTTTTCTTTCGATAGGTGGTGTTGACTAGCTATGAGTATTAGGGGAAGGAGTCATATGGTTAGGATTAGTAGTGGTGTAGATAGGGAGTCGGAGAAGAAAGTTAATGAGAAGTTGAGGCTGCTATCGCCGAATTGGTTTATAAGGAGTAGGCTTGTGAAGCTAATTAGTAAGCTATGAAGTGTGGAGTTAATTCAGATTATGCTATTTTTTGATAGTCAGGTTAGGGGTATAAGTATTATTGTAGGAATAATGTATTTTAGCATTGTAATAAGTTAAGGTTTTGTACGTAATCGGTACCATATGTGTTTGATACCATTACTAGTAAGGACAGGCCTAGTGCTGCTTCGCAGGCTGCGAAAACTAGTAAGATAATAGGTATTATGCTGGCTAGGGTGAAATGTGAATTTAGGATTATTAGGGTGGCTATGATAAATAGGGATAATATTATTCCTTCTAGGCATAGGAGGGAGGATATTAGGTGGGATCGATATATCAATAGTCCTGTGAGAGATACTGCGAATGCTGTTATAATGTTTATGTATACGAGGGACATTTGGTAATTATGAGTTTAATCATAATCTAATGAGTCGAAATCATTTATTTTGTTTTAAACTAAATACCATATTCGGTTCACTCTAGTCCTTTTTGAGTTCATTCGTAGGCTAGGCTTACGGCTAGTAGAGAAATTAGGAGAAGGGCTATGGTAAGCATTGTATTTAGATTAGCTGTTTGTGAGGCTCATGGTAGTGGAAGGAGTAGTGCAATTTCTAGGTCAAAAAGGAGGAATGTGATGGCTACTAAGAAAAATTTTATGGAGAAGGGAAGGCGGGCGGATCCTATGGGGTCAAATCCGCATTCATATGGGCTTGTTTTTTCTGAGTAAACGTTTAGTTGGGGGAGTCAAAATGCGATAGTTACGAGTAATGTAGCTAGTGTAAAATTAGTCAGGAGAGCAATTATAAGGTTTATTGTTCTTTTTCGGATTATACCGAAACTAACTGATTGGAAGTCAGTTGTACTGATTAATACTAAAAGGACATGAGCCTCATCAGTAGATGGATACGTAGAGGAAAAGTCATACTACGTCTACAAAGTGTCAGTATCAGGCAGCAGCTTCGAAACCGAAGTGATGATTAGAGGTGAAGTGAAATTTTAGTTGACGGAAAAAGCAGACAATTAAGAAGGTAGATCCGATGATAACATGAAGGCCGTGGAATCCTGTGGCTACGAAGAAAGTTGAACCGTAGACTCCGTCTGAAATTGTGAATGGTGCTTCATAGTATTCTGATGCTTGTAATAATGTGAAGTATAGGCCCAGTGTAATGGTAATAAATAAGGCTTGTAGTATGTGGCTGCGGTCTCCTTCCATGAGGCTGTGGTGAGCTCAGGTGATGGAAACTCCTGAGGCTAGGAGGACGGAAGTATTAAGTAATGGGACTTCTAGGGGATTAAGTGGGTGAATGCCTGTTGGGGGTCAGCAGCCGCCTAATTCGGGTGTGGGGGCAAGGCTCGAGTGATAGAAAGCTCAGAAAAAGCCAGTAAAGAATAAAACTTCAGAAATGATGAAGAGGATTATTCCATAGCGAAGGCCTTTTTGAACGGGTGGAGTATGGTGACCTTGAAAGGTACTTTCTCGAATCACATCTCGTCATCATTGGTATATTGTGAGCATATTTGTTGTTAGGCCTAGGGTTAGTAGGGCGGTTGAGTTGAAGTGAAATCATATGATGAGGCCGGATGTTAATAGGAGGGCGGATAGTGCTCCTGTGAGGGGTCAGGGGCTCGGATTTACTATGTGATAAGCATGGGTTTGGTGTGTCATTATGTGTTGTCATGCAGGTATAGGCTAACTAGGAGAGTAAATACGTAGGCTTGGATTATAGCTACTGCGAATTCGAGAATTGTTAGTAGAATTAGAATAATAAATGTAATGAGTGCTGTTGTGGGACTGATGCTTGTTAGTGCAAGGGTGGCTCCTCCGATTAAGTGAATTAATAAGTGTCCTGCTGTGATGTTGGCTGTCAGTCGTACGGCAAGGGCTATTGGTTGGATAAAGAGGCTAATGGTTTCAATAATTACTAGTATTGGGATTAGTGGTGTGGGCGTTCCTTGTGGTAGGAAATGGGCAAATGATGTTTTAGTTTTATTGCGAAAACCTGTAATTACGGCCCCTGCTCATAGGGGAATAGCCATGCCTAGGTTTATTGATAGTTGTGTAGTTGGTGTGAATGAGTGGGGTAGAAGGCCTAATAGATTTGTAGATCCAATAAATAGGATTAGGGACATTAATATTAATGTTCATGTTTGTCCTTTGGTATTATGAATACTTATTATTTGTTTTGATACGAGTTGGAGTGCCCATTGTTGGAGAGAGATGAGGCGGTTGTTAATTAGTCGGTTTGATGAGGGGAATAGTAAGCTAGGAAATAAAATAATAAGGGTAATAAGGGGGAGGCCTAATACTATAGGGGTAATAAAAGAGGTAAATAGATTTTCGTTCATTTTGTTTCTCAAGGGGTGTTTTGCTTAAGTACTTTTGTTGTTAATTCTGGGTTGTGGTAGAAGTTGTGTTTTGAGATTTTTAGTTGGAAAATAATAAAGAGAGCTAGAAATATTGATAGAATTGTTGTAAGTCATGTTGATGTGTCTAGTTGTGGCATATCATCAAGGAGAGTGTTATGCTCTCAGTCTTTAACTTAAAAGGTTAACGCTACATAGCTTCTTGATGACTTTATAATATTGATGCAGATCATTTTTCGAAGTGTTTTAGGGGAACTAGCTCGAGAACGATTGGTATGAAACTGTGGTTTGATCCACAGATTTCTGAGCATTGGCCGTAGAATAGACCTGGACGAGTCGACATAAGGGTTGTTTGATTTAAACGACCTGGAATTGCGTCTGTTTTTAATCCTAGAGAGGGAACTGCTCATGAGTGTAGGACGTCCTCGGAGGAGATTAATATTCGAATTGTTATTTCTATGGGTAGTACAACTCGGTTATCTACTTCTAGCAGTCGTAGCTCTCCAGGTTTTAGTTCTGATGTTGGAACTATATAGGAATCGAAGCTTAAGTCTTCATAGTCTGTATATTCATAGCTTCAGTATCATTGATGTCCTATAGTTTTTACTGTGAGGGATGGGTTGTTGATCTCGTCTATTATGTATAGAATTCGTAAAGATGGGAGAGCAATCATAATTAAAATAATGGCTGGCAGGATAGTTCAGACCGTTTCTACTTCTTGTGCGTCTATGGTGCTGGTATGGGTTAGTTTTGTTGTTAATATTAGTGAAATAATATAAAGTACCAGTGAGCTGATTAGGAAAACAATTATTAGTGTGTGATCGTGAAAATGTAGCAGTTCTTCTATAATGGGTGATGTTGCGTCTTGAAAACCTAGCTGTATGGGATATGCCATATGAGATGTACGGGATTTTCACCTGTAATTTAATCTTGACAAGATTATGTAATATTTTACTAACATCTCATTTATTGAGAGAGACATAGTGGTTATGGTGTTGGCTTGAAACCAATAATAGGGGGTTCGATTCCTTCCTTTCTTATTTTAGGTTAACGTATGTGGGTTCTTCAAATGTGTGGTATGGTGGGGGGCATCCGTTCAGTCACTCTAGATTTGTTGCGGTTAGGTCTACAGTCAGGACCTCTCGTTTGGATGCAAATGCTTCTCAGATAATAAAGATTATTAGTATTACTGCTGTCAGTGAAATAAATGAGCCTATAGATGAAATAGTATTTCATATTGTATATGCGTCTGGGTAATCAGAGTATCGTCGTGGTATACCAGATAATCCTAGGAAATGTTGTGGGAAGAAGGTCATGTTAACACCTACAAATATAATTGCGAAGTGGATTTTGGCCCATGTATCATTAAGAGTGTAGCCTGAGAATAGGGGAAATCAGTGTACGAATCCTCCTATGATGGCGAACACAGCTCCTATTGATAGAACGTAGTGGAAATGAGCTACTACATAGTATGTGTCGTGGAGAACAATATCAAGAGATGAGTTAGCTAAGACAATTCCAGTTAAGCCTCCGACTGTAAAAAGGAAGATGAAGCCTAGGGCTCATATTATGGCGGGGGACCATTTGATATTGCCTCCGTGAAGTGTTGCTAATCAACTGAAGACTTTTACTCCAGTTGGGATAGCGATAATTATGGTAGCTGATGTGAAGTAAGCCCGTGTATCGACGTCTATTCCAACTGTAAATATGTGGTGGGCTCATACGATAAATCCTAGAAACCCGATTGATATTATGGCTCATACTATTCCTATATACCCGAATGGTTCTTTTTTCCCTGAGTAGTAGGTCACGATGTGGGAGATTATTCCAAATCCAGGTAAGATAAGAATGTATACTTCAGGGTGTCCAAAGAATCAGAATAGGTGTTGATATAAAATAGGATCTCCTCCTCCTGCTGGGTCAAAGAAGGTTGTGTTTAGGTTTCGGTCTGTTAGTAGTATTGTGATGCCAGCTGCTAATACAGGAAGTGAAAGGAGGAGTAGTACGGCAGTAATTAAGACAGATCACACAAATAGAGGAGTTTGGTATTGTGATATTGCAGGGGGTTTCATGTTAATGATGGTTGTGATAAAATTAATGGCCCCTAGAATTGAAGAGATGCCTGCTAGGTGCAGGGAGAAAATAGTTAGGTCTACTGAGGCTCCTGCATGGGCTAGATTACCTGCTAGAGGAGGGTACACGGTTCAACCTGTTCCTGCTCCGGCTTCAACTATAGAGGATGCCAGAAGTAATAGGAAAGAGGGGGGAAGGAGTCAAAAGCTTATATTATTTATCCGAGGAAATGCTATGTCAGGGGCTCCAATTATTAGAGGGACTAGCCAGTTGCCAAAGCCCCCAATCATAATAGGTATTACTATAAAGAAAATTATTACGAATGCGTGTGCAGTTACAATTACATTGTAGATCTGGTCATCTCCAAGTAGGGTTCCGGGTTGACCTAGTTCAGCGCGAATTAGTAAGCTTAAGGCGGTCCCTACTATGCCAGCTCAGGCACCGAACAAAAGGTAGAGGGTGCCGATGTCTTTGTGGTTGGTTGAAAATAGTCAGCGGTTGATGAACATGGGTAAAATGGCTGAGTAAAGCAGTAGACTGTAAATCTAAGAACAGAGGTTTGATTCCTCTTTTTACCAAGTCCTGTAGTGAATTAACATGTTGAATTGCAAATTCAAAGAAGCAGCTTCAAACTCTGCCGGGGCTTCTCCCGCCTTTTTTTCTTCGCGGCGGGAGAAGTAGATTGAAGCCAGTTATTTAGGGTATTTAGCTGTTAACTAAAGTTTCGTGGGGGTGGAGCCCACCAGTCTAGTGAGGATTTAGCTTAATTAAAGTGGTTGATTTGCATTCAATTGATGTAAGATATGGTCTTGCAGTCCTTATCAGGAATTAAGTAAATTATACTTGCTTAGGGCTTTGAAGGCTCTTGGTCTATTTAACCTAAATTCCTATTCTAGAATTGAGAGGATCGGTGTGAGTGGTAGGAGTATGGTAGATAGTACAGTTAAAGTTGGTAGGAGGGTTATTCGTTTTGTGGTCGAGAATTGTCATTTCATTTTTATATTGTTTGTGGAGGGAAATATTGTGAGTGTGGTAGAATATGTGAGTCGTATGTAGAAATATAAGTTTAGTAGTGCTGTGATTGCTATAAAGGTGGGTAAGATAATGCTGTTATTTTTTGTTATCTCTTGGATAATTATTCATTTTGGTATAAATCCTGATAGTGGGGGGAGTCCTCCTATTGATAAGAGGGTGACGAGGGCTAGAGTTGTTATGATGGGTATTTTATTTCATGTGTGTGATAGTGATAGGGTGGTTGTGGTTGAGTTAGCTATGAATAGTAGGAATATAGTGGAGGTCATGGTGATATAAATAATTAGGTTTAATAGTATTATGGTGGGGTTATATGGTAAAATTGCTGTTATTCAGCCTATGTGGGCGATTGATGAGTAGGCTATAATTTTTCGTAGTTGGGTTTGGTTTAGTCCTCCTCAGCCTCCAATTATAATGGATAGAATTGATAGGGTTAAGATTAGGTTTAGGTTGATGGATGGGAGAATTTGGTAAAGTACAGATAGGGGTGCTAGTTTTTGTCATGTGAGTAGGATTAGGCCCGAGGATAGGGGGATACCTTGTGTTACTTCTGGGACTCAAAAGTGGAATGGAGCTATTCCTAGTTTTATGGCGAGGGCTATTGTTATGAGTATGGAGGCTGTTGGGTGAAATAGTTTTGTTACAGTTCATTGGCCTGAGAATATTAAATTAATGATAATAGCTATTATTAGTAATATTGAGGCTGTTGATTGAGTTAGGAAATATTTGGTTGATGCTTCTGTGGCTCGTGGGTTATGTTTTTTTATTATAATGGGGATAATGGCGAGTATATTTATTTCAAATCCGATTCAGATGAGTAGTCAATGGGAGCTAATTATGACGATAGCGGTTCCAAGTATAACGGTTATTAGAATAATAATAAAAATGGTTGGGTTTATTAGTACGGGAAGGATATAAACCAACATTTTCGGGGTATGGGCCCGATAGCTTAATTAGCTGACCTTACTATTAGAATTTGGTGTAATTGGGAGCACGAAGAGTTTTGGGCTCTTAGGAGTAGGTTCAATTCCTATAGTTCTAGAAATAAGAGGATTTAAACCTCTATTATTTACTCTATCAAAGTAACTCTTTTGTCAGACATATTTCTTATGTTTGTGGGGGGATGCTTGATAGGAGAATGGGTAGTGACACGTGTCATATACATAGGGCTAGTGTTAGGGGTAGGAAATTTTTTCATAATAAGTGTATTAGTTGGTCGTAACGGAATCGGGGGTAGGATGCTCGGATTCATAGGAAAGTGATTGTAAGTAGGAGTGATTTGATGATAAAGTTAATTGTGTAGAGTTCTGGTATGTATGGGCTGTGAAATGCTCCTAAGAAGAGGGTTGTTGTGAAGATGTTTATTATAATAATATTTGCATATTCTGCCATAAAAAATAGGGCAAAAGGCCCTGCGGCATATTCTACGTTGAAGCCCGATACTAGTTCGGACTCTCCTTCGGTCAGGTCAAATGGTGCTCGGTTTGTTTCTGCTAGTGTTGAGATAAATCATATTATTGCTAGAGGTCATGCTGGGAAGATTAGTCATACTTGTTCTTGTGTAATAATTAGTGTGGAGAGGGTGAAAGATCCGTTTATTAGTAAGATTGATAGTAGGATAATTGCTAGTGTTACTTCGTATGAAATTGTTTGTGCTACTGCTCGTAGGGCTCCGATGAGAGCATATTTTGAGTTGGAGGCTCAACCTGATCAGAGAATTGAGTATACGGCTAAGCTTGATATAGCTAATATGAAGAGGACCCCTAAATTTATATTAATGAGGGGGTAGGGTATGGGTAGGGGGATTCATATGGTTAAGGCTAGGGTCAGAGCTAAAATGGGGGCTAGAATAAATATTGAGATTGAGGATGTGGCAGGTCGTAGGGGTTCTTTAATGAAAAGTTTAATTGCATCAGCGATGGGTTGAAGTAAGCCGTATGGTCCTACGACGTTTGGGCCTTTTCGGAGTTGTATGTAGCCTAGGACTTTTCGTTCAACTAGTGTAAGGAAAGCTACGGCTAGAAGAATGGGAATAATGAGTATTAGAATATTAATTATAAACATATTGTTAAGGAGAGGATTTGAATCTCTGAGTATAAAGGTTTAAGTTTTACGCAATTACCGGGCTCTGCCACCTTAACTAGGCCCTTTTCTAGGGCAGGTTTTGTTTGTAAAATTAATTGAGATAGGGTCATTAATTGGTTTAAGGCGCTTTGTTGAAGTTGGCCTTATTTCTCTTGTCCTTTCGTACTGGGAGAAATACATAACAGATAGAAACCGACCTGGATTACTCCGGTCTGAACTCAGATCACGTAGGACTTTAATCGTTGAACAAACGAACCTTTGATAGCGGTTGCACCATCAGGATGTCCTGATCCAACATCGAGGTCGTAAACCCTATTGTCGATATGGACTCTTGAATAGGATTGCGCTGTTATCCCTAGGGTAACTTGTTCCGTTGATCAAGTTTTTTGGATCAATAAGCGATAGTTTGGTTTGACTTGTAAGTCTAGCCTTTAAAATCGCTCGGAGGATCTCTTGTTCTCCGAGGTCACCCCAACCAAAACTGCTAGTCCATAAAGGATGTTGTTATCCCTTAGTGGTTGGATTTATTTCTTTTGGACTAGTTAGTTAAAGCTCCATAGGGTCTTCTCGTCTTGTTAGTTTATTCCCGCCTCTTCACGGGGAGGTCAATTTCACTGATTGGAAGTAAGAGACAGTAAAACCCTCGTGTGGCCGTTCATACAAGTCCTTATTTAGAGAACAAATGATTATGCTACCTTTGCACGGTCAGGATACCGCGGCCGTTTAACGTTTAGTCACTGGGCAGGCAGTGCCTCCAATACTGGAAATGCTGGAGGTGATGTTTTTGGTAAACAGGCGGGGTTTGTGTTTGCCGAGTTCCTTTTACTTCTTTTAATCTTTCCTGGGTGCACTCCTGTGTTGGGTTAACAGTATAATTAATAAATTATCTATTGTTAGGTTGTTTTTATTTACTGTTAACAGTCAGAATACTATCAGATACTGACTTAAACTTGTGCAGGGAGAAAATATTTCTTGTTACTCATATTAACATTATTGCTTCTATTTAACAATAGAGTAGTCCAGTATTAGGTCTAGGAGTTAGCTATATTATTGTTGGGATTAATTTTATTTTTATTGTTGAGCTTTAACGCTTTCTTAATTGATGGCTGCTTTTAGGCCTACTATGGTGTTGTAAAGTCTTACTCTCTAGTGAAGGTTGTATCCATTTCTAAAAGGCTGGACCTTTTTAGACTAACTTTTAAAGATACAGTAAGATTTATTTATATTTTTGGTATCTTTAAAGCTGAACTAAAATTCATTTTCTGGACAACCAGCTATCACCAGACTCGTTAGGCATGTCACCTCTACTTATGGGTCTTCTCACTATTTTGCCACATAGATGAGTTGGTTCTGATAAACTGCCCATGAGTAGCTCGTCTGGTTTCGGGTTACTTAGCTAAAATTCGTTTTGTTAAGTTTTTTGCTCGTTAATTCATTATGCAAAAGGTACAAGGGTTAATCTTTGCTTTTTTGTACTTTAATTCTTTTTCTTTCATCATTCCCTTACGGTACTTTCTCTATAGCGCCATGTTTAAAATTTCTATCTCCTATACTTTAATTGGGGTAAATGTTTTGTTTTAGACCGTTTTGGTAGTTTAGATGGGGGGAAATTGGGCTAGATATAGTTCAAGATATTCATAATGTGTGAAATCTTCTAGGTGTAAACTAGGTGCTTTGGTTAAGCTATATCTTGATTTATCCAAGCACACTTTCCAGTATGCTTACCTTGTTACGACTTGTCTCCTCTCATGTAGTTGATGCGTGTAAATAGGCTTGAGTGCATTATATTTACTTGAGGAGGGTGACGGGCGGTGTGTGCGTGCTTCATGGCCTGGTTCAACTAAGCACTCTATTCTTAGTTTACTACTAAATCCTCCTTTGGTCATTAATTTCATAATGGCTTTCGTATTAATTTTCTTAAGGTAGAAAATGTAGCCCATTTCTTCCCATTCCATGGGTTACACCTTGACCTAACGTCTTTATGTGTTGTGATTAAGCTTACTTTTGTTCCTTTTTAGGGTTTGCTGAAGATGGCGGTATATAGACTGTATTAGCAAGGATTGGTGAGGTTTATCGGGGTTTATCGATTATAGAACAGGCTCCTCTAGAAGGGTATAAAGCACCGCCAAGTCCTTTGAGTTTCGGGCTGTTGCCGGTAGTACTCTGGCGAATAATCTTGTTTTTGTGACTACTTGTGTTTAGGGCTAAGCATAGTGGGGTATCTAATCCCAGTTTGGGTCTTAGCTATAGTGTATCAGCTGCAGTAGGGTTACTTTCGTCATTTATTTTTGTTGTAATTATGGCTTTTTACGGTTTAATTAGAATTTAACTCTATTTGATGTAGTGCTTTAACACGTTTTACGCCGTATTCCTGTTAGCTTGGGTTAATCGTATGACCGCGGTGGCTGGCACGAGATTTACCAACCCTAGTCAACATGGCTTAGTCAAACTTTCGTTTATGGCTTAATTTTTGTCACTGCTGTCTCCCGTAGGGGTGTGGTTAAGCGAGGCGTTATAAGCTACAAGATGTGTGCTTGATACCTGCTCCTCTTAGTCTTATTGATTTGGAGGGCGTTACTCACCGGGGTGTGGATGCTTGCATGTGTAAGTCTGTTGAAAGTTAACAGGAAGGCTGGGACCAAACCTATGTGTTTATGGAGTCGGTATACTCATCTAGGCATTTTCAGTGCCTTGCTTTAAGTTTAAGCTACATTAAC